TTCATTCCCAACGGAGATACTTATTTATTTTTTTTTTTTTGCTTTTTTGTTTCGCATTTCTCATCAAACAAATCCGGGAATTTCCATTACTTCAACCAGTACCGATTGATGGGAGAGAGACATATGTGGATTAGTACAATTATTGGTAGCATCGTATTCAGAATTCCAAGAGATACCGTACTGGGTCGGACTTTTTCTTTTTCGATTGCTCCCGATCCGGGTAATGGAATAGAATACCTATGTTTCCTGGGAACACATATACAAATGGAATTCCTTTCTTGTACGCTACAAAATGAATTTAACATAGTTACCCTGATAGAATACTTTTCAGATTAAACCTATCTCTTTTTCTGGTTCCGATTGTGTGTAACCTCAATTACTAATTTGAATTTGAAACAATTTATCTCATTCAAATTGAACACCGAACTTTTTATATATACGTCCCAGTCCTAATCCAAGGAAAGAGGATATTAATAAAAGAAAGATCAAACAAGGATCCCGCCCCTCTTAGCAGGGGAATGAATAATCTTTTTTTCCTTCCTAAGGTAAAGGTCCCATCGAAGAAAGAACAAATTCTAAAATAGTGAATTTGATGGAATATTAGATCTTTTATACTGGGACTCATCTTTATCACACTTCTTTGTCTTCCAAGAAAATTAGATCATTAAAAAAATGGAGTTTAGAACTTAACTCCGTCCTTTTTTTAATTTCACTTCTATTGTTTGTTTGGGTTTGTAACCAATGGAAGTGGAAAAGCGGTCAGATGATACTTCATCAGATGATTGTACAAGGAAGGCGGTAGGTTATAGAAAAGAAAGAGAAAGAATGGAAAAGAATGATAAATATAAATAAAGGAATTCTTGATTGGATCAGGAATCCAATTTTGGATTCGGTATGGATAAAAGATCTTCCTATGTTATACTATTCAATTCTCGACAATGAATCGATTTGATAGCTCAGATATTGTTATTCATGATATTGATCCGATTCAATATCATCGAGATGTAATTCATCCCATTGAATTTACAGGCGAAAGATTTATCATCTCTATGGGATTAAATCCCGAGTTATTGCGAAGTAAAAAAAAAGAAACGATGAGATTATGGAAGTAAATATTCTCGCATTTATTGCTACTGCACTGTTCATTCTAGTTCCTACTGCTTTTTTACTTATCATCTACGTAAAAACAGTCAGTCAAAATGATTAATTTGACTGAAACTTGACTCCTTAGTTCTTATCAATGATTGAAGAAATAAAATCAAAAGGATTCCAATTTCGCGTCTTAAATGAAATGAGCGGACTAGAATCAGCAGTATTCTATGAGATCCGATAGTATGGTAGAAAGATTCATATATTTCTTTCTACCATACTATTTATTAGTGTTAGTGTAATGTATAAAGTTATACTCTATAAAGATAGAGGCTTAATATAGATCAATCTAAAATATGTATCTTCATATATCATATATGTAAATATCAATTACATATATGTAATGTACATAGGACCCCAATTCTATTTCTTTGCTTCATCTATTTGTATTGATTCCAATCAATCTGAAAAAATCTAAAGGCAACTCTTACTCTTACGGTTCTAATTCCTAGATTTATGATTATTTCCAATATGAATCCCGGTATCCATCGAAAGAATCAAATCAATGAAGGAAAAATGGTATAGGCATATATTAATAAAAGAAAACCAAGTAATCTTTTTTTTTTTTCGCATTCCGAAGAAATAATTGATTGAGCCGTTGACAGATGATTCAAGGAGTTCTCTGGGAACTTCTTCGGATTTCGAAAAAGAGTAGTAAACCCCACCGATTTTTAACGCTTGAACCATGATATGAAACGAGTCGATAAAGCATAAGTAAAATTTCTAAAATAATAAAACAAGCGGTAAGTGCGCAATTTGAATTTGTGACTTGCCCAAGGCAAGATCTTATTATGCGTAGTATTTCGTTGGACACTCACTATGTCTATGTTGTTTCCCATAGAAAGTGCGTATCCACTTAATAACAGAACGATCTATAAAACAATTGATACAGTTTGATTTCTCAACTCAATTAGTAGTACCCTTAGAGTCCACTTCTTCCCCATACTACGAGTGAAAGGGAAAATGTAAAGACTACCATTAAAGCAGCCCAAGCGAGACTTACTATATCCATGTGAATTATGTCCCCTATCTCTATGAATATGAAGGAATTATTCCATTATTGTTCACTAATAATAGTGGAATCAATGGTGCAGAGTCAAAAAAAAAAGGGGGGGGGTTCTGACCCAACACTATTGATGAACCAATCCAATAAATCCACTTATAACAAGTTCATATATGATTTCTAGTAGAATCGGGAAACATTAAACACAATAAAAAAAATAGGCAGTGACACCTTTGGAAAGTATCAAGGGAATGTTACTAATGGAACATGTAGGATAATAAAACCTATTGTTTCTTTTGTTGCCCTTCATAAGTAAAAGGCATAAAAATATGGAATCAAGATAGATCA